TATACAAATCACTACCCCCTTTTTTGTATTTCCTTAATTTATTTCCTTAATTGAATTTCGTAGGACGAAGTTCCTTAAAAACCTCTGCCTTCTTTAAAATATCCTGAACAGTTTCTGTAGGTTGAGCCCCTTTTTCAAGGAAATATAAAATAGCAGGAACATTTAAATAAGTTTGATTCTTTATCGGATCATAAAAACCTACTTTCTGAAGATCTTTTCCTTCTCTTCGGGATCGAACATCAATTGCAACGATTCGATAGACGGCTCATTGGGATAGATATAGATGAACAACACCCCCCCTAGAAACGTATAGGAAGCTTTCTCCTCGTACGGCTCGAGAAAAATGATTGATTTGTCTCTCTATGGAATTCTATCTAAGAAATGACAACTGGATCCATAAAATGATCAAAGTAATTAAAGATGTAAGTCATTGTTTCTTCGTTCTTCCTTAAAATGAAAAAGAAATCATTCGTATTCTCATAACTCAAGTTGGATAACTTTCAAATAGTTCAAAGGAAAATCTTTCGACAATTTCATTTATTGAGCGGTCTTTCCTCCTTTTTTGTTTGTCTCGTTTAAAATTGGATTCTTCAGTCTGATCCAGTTATTAAGACAATAAAAAAGGTGTTTCCTTGTTCTGGGATCCTTTATCTTTGTTTTATTTTAAATCATTGGGTTTAAACATTACTTCGGTGCTTTTTAATCCTTTCAAAATGGCAGCAACATACCCTTTTTGCGATTTCTATGAAAAAATCCTACAAGATGGTGGATTCCCTCGTGAAACACTTTGGATCGAAAAAGTCTGATCAATTCCAATAAATTTTTTAATTGGAAACTTGCTCGAATTGGATTCTTTCGATTTCCATACCTAAGATATATTTACGAAGTTGTTTCAATTTTTTTTATTGATTGGCATTAACCCTAGACCCTTGCCCCGAGAAAGAAATTAATACTTTCTACTCGAGCTCCATCATGGACTATTTACATTCCAAGACAACAAAAAACGAGGGGTTCTAGTGAAACAGAACCAATGATGTCGAGCTAAGAGCACCTTCATTCCTACAAAAAATGGTGGATGTACAAATCCACAACGGATCGTGTCCTTCAAGTCGCACGTTGCTTTCTACCACATCGTTTCAAACGAAGTTTTACCATCACATTCCTCTAAGAACCGGTATGGAATTGATTCAATTATGGAATCATGAATAGTCATTGGTTGGGATGATGTATATCTGCCATAATGTATAGTATTCTCTATATCTATAGTCTAGTCATTGATTGGGATGATGCTTACCTGCCATAATGTATAGTCTATAGATATAACTAATACTATAAATAGAGGTGGAGTAAGCTTTTTCTGAAAAACTTTTAGGAAATAATATAGAGATGGAGAAAGATTTCTACAAAGAAATCTTAGTAAAAACTCATTCCTAATATGTACTAATATGTATAAGTATCACTTTCTATTTTCCACTAGGTATAACTGTTACTTTATATTTATAGAACCCTATTATTACGTATTACGTCGAAATATTTTACTTCATCTTCATCGAACATAAAATTATTAGTCAGTTGAGAAAGTTAACTTTGATAGAACATTATTATTATATAACATTATTATTAATTTGTCTACCATTATTAACATTATAATATTTACATTATAATATTTATTTATATATATATATATAAATATATATATATAAATAATTAAATAATAATAATTAATAATTAAAATAATAATTAATAATTAATATAATTAATAATCAATAAGACGAATAAACGAATTCTTTTTGATTCTGCATCTTCACGTGACTTAATAGGAGAGAAAGATTCAGCTTCTAAGGAATGATTAAAACTATTTATCTTTCGAAATTTATTCGAAATTTCGAAAGTTCCCCTTTCGACATCATTATTCCAAGAAAATTTGATAGTTAAAAATAACTTTTAATCAGCTTAGGAAAAAAGATAAGTCTTTTTTTCATCTGATTGAGAAAATCCAAAGAATGGGGAGGGTTTCGTATCTATCAATTCAATCAAATACACTGAGCAATTGTCACCGTTTAGAGATATTGAAATGAGCGCCTTCCCATTACTGATTAACTCCTATCTACCCCATTCTATGGGACTGATGCAGCATAAATCAAAAGAAGGGGATGTCCTAGTCTTTTTTATTTTTACGAAATGCAAGCTGTCTAGGCACAAAGCCAAACAAGTCCAGATTAAGTCCAGTTTTTGCTCTTTTTTTTTCTATTTTAGCCTACCTCATTGATTAAGAATTAAGAGACTTAGTGAATTTAATTATTACCAAAAACCTTCTCTTGGCGAAAAGTCAAGAAATCGACAAAAATGAAAATGGAATCTAATTAGGCTAATTTAGGGGGTAGAGAATACGCGATAGGGAATATGGATTCTTTCGCATCGCGATTCAGTTTTTGAAAAAAAAAATGATTCATCGAAGAAAAAAATCAGAAACAACAATCACATTCCAGCTAACATTTCA